TAGATTTGATTGCCTCTCCTACAAAGAAACTCAAAACACCAACTCCATTCGTAATTCCATCAACTACTTGTCTATCAAAAAAATGAGTGAATTCCGCCACTCTTCTCATCGTCCCTGTTAAGTATGTTGCATAAAAAGCGTCTAAATAACCACGATTATATGACCAATCATATATACCATTTTTTATCTTGTCAGAAAAAATTCTCTTACTATTGGTTTTAATTAATGAATTAACTAAATCAAAATTTTTAAAAGGGGAATACGAAGGCTTATATAAAAAAAATGCTATAAGTATTCCAAGATAGGCTAGACTGACTGAAAACACTGCATCTTTCGCAAATTCCGACCAATCTGTTAAATTATTTGAATTTTGATGTAACAGATTTATAGAGGGGGTTAACCATTTGGATAAAATATCCAAATCAACGCCATTAAAAGGAATTCCTATAAATCCAACAAAAACAGTAAAAAAGACTAATATAAGTATAGGAAATAATATAGTATTATCCGATTCATAAGGATATACAAAAGTTTTTTTCTTGCCAAAATGAGAAATAGTAAGAAAAGGTTGGTTTCTAGTTCTTGCATTCTCATCAATTCGATCTATCTTCTGTGAAAAAAAATAAGCACTTTTATTTTTTTTCATTGTTAATAAAGTTAACAAATGAAAGTTTTTGTTATCGACTTTAAAACCTTTTTGACCCCATAGAGATATTGAATAGAGAGAAGTCTTTGTTTTTCCACTGAAATTTTGAAAATTAGCATTTAAATGTCCTTCAAAAGTAAGTAAATAGATCCGAAACATATAAAATGCGGTTAATCCCGCCGTAGACCACGCTATTATTGCAAAAATTTCTGAATATAACCAACTATCGTTAAGAATTTCATCTTTGGACCAAAAACAAGCAAGAGGGGGAATACCACAAAGCGAAAGTGTGCCTAATAAAAAAGCACTTTTGGTAATTGGTACATGTTTTTTTAAACCTCCCATAAAAACCATATTTTGACTTTTAATCGGAGAATAACCAACAATAGTTTGCATTGAATGAATAACAGAACCCGATCCCAAAAACAATAATGCTTTCGAATAAGCATGAGTAATCAAATGAAATAAAGCACTTCGAGAAGACCCCATACCGAGAGCTAACATCATATAACCCAATTGAGACATGGTGGAATAGGCTAAACCTCTCTTAATGTCTTTTTGAGCAAGAGCTAAAGTAGCTCCAAAAAATAGTGTTATTATCCCTATTAAAGAGATGAAATTCATTATGTGAGGTATATTAATGAAAAGAGGTAAAAGTCGAGCTACAAGGAAAATTCCCGCGGCTACCATAGTAGCGGCATGGATAAGAGCCGAAATAGGAGTTGGTCCTTCCATCGCATCTGGTAACCATACATGAAGGGGGAATTGCGCAGATTTCGAAACGGCACCAGAAAAAAATAAAACAGCGCACCACGTAATAAATAAAAAATTTAGCTCATTCTGAAAAATCAAATTATTGAATATTTGAAATAAATCCGAAAATTCAAAACTTCCTGTTATCCAATAAAAACCCAAAATTCCCAATAATAAACCAAAATCCCCAACACGATTAGTTACAAATGCTTTTTGACAAGCATTTGCTGCAACAGGACGTGTGAACCAAAATCCTATTAATAGATAGGAACACATTCCTACTAATTCCCAAAAAATATAAATTTGTATCAAATTGGAACTAGTAACTAATCCCAACATGGCAGTACTGAAAAAACTCATATACGCAAAAAATCTTAAATATCCACGATCATGAAACATATAATTATCACTATAAATAAGAACCAAAATTCCAACAGTAGTGATCAATATTGACATAATAGAAGTAAGCGAATCGATTAAGTATCCAAATTCTAAAGAAAAATCATTATTGAGAATCCAAGCCCAGACATATTGATAGGTAGCACGGCTATTTAGTTGTTGAATCGATAAATTGATCGAAAAAATCATGACTATACTTAATACTAAAACACTTTGAAAAGCCCACATACGACGAAAACTTTTTGTCGCTGACGGAAAAAGAAGAAGTCCGACCCCGATTAATATAGGAACTGAAAGGGGAAGGAAAGGTATTATCCATGCATATTGATATGTTTGTTCCATAGAAAAAGTTTTTTAGTCTAAATTAATTGCTTCCGATTAACTGGACCCATCCCTTTCAAAAGGGATCAATAAAAAAAGAAAAATATGCACTAACTTAAAAAAATTAACGTAAATAAAACTTTAACATTTGATACTCGTTTTTAATTCTGTATATGAGTTTTTAAAAATAGTTCAAATATTCACAAAAAGAAGTTAGACGTGTAAAAATAATATGACCAAGTTCCGTAAAAAAAAAAGACTTCTTTATTTTAAATATATTTGTATTTTGAAAATATACAAATTTAGGAAGAGGTAAAAAAAAATAGAAATTTTTATAACAATGTTTTTTTTGTATAGTAAGCATCCGGAATTACACTCAAAAGTACTTGATTCTGATATAAATCGTGGAATTCACTAATGACATCGGCTTAATAACTCGTTATTTTTTTTGTTAGTTTCATTTTTTTTTAACTTATTAACTAATTACTTATCAGATTAATTAAGATTTTTTTATAATAAAAATTATTAGAAACTGTTAGAATATCTGAGTCTATATATAAAACTTAATGATTTATTTGAAACTTGATTTTTTATTGATAGAGAAAATTTTATTTAGTGAGAAAGGATAAAAAAATGTATCCGGTAACAGAACAGATAAATTACTAATCTTATTCGAATTAAAAAATTTTTAGGCGGATTCGTTGGACTAGTTACTCGAAGAAAGATTGAATTGGGTATTAGAAAAAATTGTCTTTTGAAATACTTCTTTCGATTTTATTACATGGAAATGCAGTGTCGAATAACAAAAAGCACTGGAGATAAGTCTTTTAGATTTTTTTTGAGTTCCACGAATTAAATTTATATATCATAGCTGATTATAGAAATATCGGAGAAAAAACGAAAAAAAAGTACTACTAATCCCTAGAACTTATTTGTTCTTAAAAGCCTTGCTCGAATAGAAAAAACTTTTTTGAATAAAAAATTTGTAGGAATCTTGTATACACGGTTGATATATTTAGATTTTTTTGTGCTGATAAGGACTAAAAGAATAACTAGATAATGAATATTAACGAAGGATTCTTTTGAATAATAGATGTCTTTCACATCCAACTATAAAAATGAGTAATCTCTGCATTTTGAAATGGCAGTTCCAAAAAAACGCACTTCTAGATCAAAAAAGCGTATTCGTCAAAATATTTGGAAACGGAAGGGATATTCATCGGCATTACAAGCTTTGTCATTAGGAAAATCTCTTTCGACCGGCAAGTCTAAAAGTTTTTTTATGCGACAAGGAAATAAGTCCTAAAATGTTGTAAGAATTCGGACTTGATTTGACGCGAAAATTGGCTCATTTCAGTCTTACTATAAAATTCTCAATTAGAACTATCGATTAGTTTCAACTAATAAATATGAAATAGATTCCGTTTTGTGATGTTCATATATAAAAATGGAACATTAAAAATTTGAAAATTTCGCAAATTTTACAATAAGACAAGGTTTTACCTTTTTTTAGGACTCTATTTTTTTTTTTGTTGGTGGGGAGTCTTATTTTCCCCATCGACATTTTTTTTATAAGTCAAATATTAAAAATATTCTTTCTTTATCTATATATCTTTCAAAATATTTATAGAAAATCAGAAATAAAATATTTAGTTCAGGAAACTCATCAATTGAATTTTTCAAACTTGTATAACTATCTAACTTAATATTTCTCAGAATGACTAGAAAGTTCGCCGATATTTTTTGATTTCAGCCCAACCAATAAAAGACGAAAACTCTCGGTATATTATATACAAACAATGTCTTACTTTGGAAAAAGCTAAAAAGAGTTTCTTTTATGTTCCGCAAGAAAATACATTTTTTTATTTTAAATTTATAAAATACGTTAAATAGGAACTAATTGTTATGAATTTTAATTGTTTTTCAACAATGTTTTCCGGGAAGTTACACTGCCAATCTTGACGATTCAATATAAATAACCTATTATGGGTTCTAACAAGCCGCTATGGTGAAATCGGTAGACACGCTGCTCTTAGGAAGCAGTGCTAGAGCATCTCGGTTCGAATCCGAGTAGCGGCATGCCGTCTTCAAAACACCAGACAATAGATCTTATAATAAAAAATAAATTCCATTCCCGCTTTTAATTTATTACTTAAATTAAGGGATTACTCTTTTTTTATGGTATTTTTAACCTTAGAGCATATATTAATTCATATTTCCTTTTCAATTGTTTCAATTGTTATTTCAATTAGGTTTTTCAACCTTTTGGTCACTGAATTCATAAAACCATATGAGTTATCAGAAAAGGGCATGATACCTACCTTTTTGTGTTTAACAGGATTATTAGTAACTCGTTGGATTTATTCCGGTCATTTTCCACTAAGTGATTTATACGAATCATTAATCTTTCTTTCGTGGAGTTTCTCCCTTATTCATATAGTTGCCTATTTCAAAAACAATAAAAATCTAAGCAAAATAACCGCCTTGAGTACTCTTTTTACCCAAGGCTTTGCTACGTCAAGTTTTTTAAGTGAAATACAAAAACCTGCAATATTAGTCCCTGCGCTCCAATCTGAGTGGTTAATAATGCACGTAAGTATGATGATATTGAGCTATGCCGCTCTTCTGTGTGGATCATTATTATCCGCTGCACTTCTAGTCTTTACATTTAGAAAGAGAAGTAATCCGTTTTTAAAATCATTTTCATTTGACGAAATCCAATATAGCTATGATCAAAGTACTATTTGTGAAAATAGTACTTTTTTTTCTGAGAAAAATTATTACAAGAGCCAATTAATTCAACAGTTGGATTTTTGGAGTTATCGTGTGATTAGTCTAGGATTTCTTTTTTTAACTACGGGTATTATTTCAGGAGCAGTCTGGGCGAATGAAGCGTGGGGATCATATTGGAGTTGGGACCCAAAAGAAATTTGGGCCTTTATTACTTGGATGATATTCGCTATTTATTTACATATTCGAACAAATAAGAATTTGCCGGGTGAAAATTCTGCACTGGTGGCGGCTCTAGGTTTTCTGATAATTTGGATATGCTATTTTGGAGTTAATTTATTAGGAATAGGGCTACATAGTTATGGTTCATTTACATTAACGTCTAGCTAAGGAAGCTTCTTATGACTACAAATTAACGCTAGTTGTCTTTGTAACGAACTGCGTGAATCCAGTACCAATAGTGTAGTGATTCGCGCGGTTCTCGCAAAGACCGCGCATATCGCGTTAAAATGAAAAGTAATTTTTGTTTTACTTTGATTTAAAAGAATCAAAAAAAGCATTCTTTTTCTATTCTACAACAAGTTTTAAGAAATTATCTAGTTTTTCTTTAGAAAAATTTATTATAAAAAACTAGATAAAATAACTTCAACCTTCTCAACTGAGAGTGACAGAACAAAATCCGGGTAGATTCCAATACCTATTATAGGTAGAAAGATAGCGATTGAAACAAACAACTCGCGCGGGCCAAAATCAAAAAGATAAGAAGTAGGAGCATTAAATAACTTGGATCCATAGAACATCTGGCGTAACATAGATAATGAATAAATAGGCGTTAATATCATTCCAATTGCTATTACAAACGTCAGTAGAATTTTTGGCATGAAAAGATATTTTTGACTGGTAATTAGCCCCCACAATACGATTAATTCTGCAACAAAACCACTCATACCTGGTAATGCGAGCGATCCCATAGAAAAACTACTAAACATCGTAAATATTTTTGGCATTGGGATAGCTACGCCGCCCATTTCGTCGAGATCAACAAGACGTATTCGATCATAACTTGTTCCTGCCAAGAAAAAAAGGGCCGCCCCAATAAATCCGTGAGAAATTATTTGTAAAAGGGCTCCATTGAGTCCTGCGTCGGTTATAGAACCAATTCCTATGAGTATCAAACCCATATGCGATACAGAAGAATAGGCTATTCTTTTTTTAAAATTACGTTGGCCGGAAGAAGTTAAAGCTGCATAGATTATTTGAATTGTGCCTATTATCATCAACCAGGGAGCAAAAATCGAATGAGCATGAGGTAATAATTCCATATTAATCCGAATCAATCCATATGCTCCCATTTTTAATAAGATTCCGGCTAAAAGCATACAAGTACTGTAATGAGCTTCGCCGTGGGTATCAGGTAACCATGTATGGAAAGGTAGAATCGGCGATTTGACAGCAAACGAAATCAAAAATCCAATGTAAAATAAGATTTCCAAGGCCACAGGATACGGTCGATTAATTGATGTTTCAAAATCTAATGTTGGTTCGTTAGAACCATATAAACCAAGACCCATAACTCCCAGTAATAGAAAAACAGAACCTCCTGCGGTGTACAAAATAAATTTCGTTGCCGAGTACATCCGTTTCTTTCCTCCCCACATGGATAGAAGGAGATAAACCGGAATTAATTCTAACTCCCACATGATGAAAAACAGTAAAAGGTCCTGAGAAGAAAATGGCCCTATTTGAGCGCTATACATTGCTAATAGTAAAAAATTGAATAATCTAGAATCCCGAGTAAGAGGCCAGGCTGCTACCGTAGCTAAAGTAGTGATAAATCCCGTTAGTAAAATAGATCCTATAGAAAGTCCATCTATTCCTAATTTCCAATGGAAATCGAAAAAAGAAATCCATTTATAATCTTCCACTAATTGGATTAATGGATCATCTGATTGGAAATGATAACAGAATACATAGGTTAGTAGAAGGAGCTCTAAAATACATATACAGATAGTATACCATCTGATTACCTTATTTCCTCTATACGGAAGAAAAAAAAGTAAAGAACCCGCAGTTATTGGTAAAAATACAATTATAGTTAACCAAGGAAAATCATTCGTAGTAAAGGCAAAATACACTTGGGCCAGAAAACCGGTGAGCAAAAATTTTTGGGGCACCGGTTTTCTCGGTAAAAAAAATGAGTTGAATTCAAGTATAGTTTTAAGTGAGGTATCAATAAGCTAGACCCATGCTGCGAGTTGTTTCATGCCATAAATAAACACGAACACTCAAAAAATCTGTTGGACAAGCGGATTCACACCGCTTACAACCGACACAATCCTCTGTTCTTGGAGCTGAAGCAATTTGTTTTGCTTTACATCCGTCCCAAGGTATCATTTCTAACACATCGGTGGGGCAGGCTCGAACACATTGAGTACATCCAATACATGTATCATAAATTTTGACTGAATGTGACATTGGATCTATCCATTTTTGAAGGGCATCAATTTTCAATCTACTAAATTTTGAATTAAAAAAAAAGCTAAACTAGATTTAGATATTAGACGAATCAATGAGTTTCCAGCGTTTTTAAATCCGTTTTGTTCTGAATTGAGTTATGAAAGAGAGCCAAAATACTTTGATTTTTTATCTTT